ATTGATTCAGAAAATCTTTTACTCGAAGGTATCTGTGAATACTTTCAAAATTAAAACAAAGAAGTAATCACTCAATTTCCCCTTTTAGTATGACTCACAATTCTATAGTTCTATATATAGATTTATATCGATTAGGTATCATGCAAACCCTTTCTATACTAATAAAATAGAACCTTACTCTATTTAATCTAATAAAAATTTCCTTTTTTCGATTTTAGAAGTTCATTGAACTTGAAGAAGTTCTATTTGTATTTGTTCAATAAATTTACCTATATTTTTGTTTGTCCACTACTTAACATGATAAATCGAAAAAAGGTTATGATAAACCGAGAAAAAAATGGAAACTACGAATAGTCGTTTTTGACGAACAGGATCAAGAATCATTATTAATTCGACACAAGAAGGGGTTGGGGAAAATCCCTTTTCTTGTGTCAAGGACTAGGAGACGAACAACCCCCCCCCCTAAAATAAAACCCTTTGTTCCTTTCATTTATACTTTGGTTTCTATTTTACGCTTATTTATCTTTTGTTTTGATTCTATTCGAATAGAAAACTACTGATTCATTCTATATCACTTCGATTTGGATTGAAAAAACAAAGAAGAGATAAGTAAAATAAAATAGTCTTCTTCACAATATACATATCATGACCGGTATAAGTAATTCCCGAAATCCGGTAGAAAAAAAAAGAAACAAACAAAATTTTTTTGATCATACACAATTACATAATATAATTATTACATAATATAATTGCCAACAAGAGTTTGTTTCTTTTTAGAGCTTGATGTTGAAAAATCCGCGGATCTAGAAATTCATTTCGGACAATTGAACCTTCTCAAACTGTTTCTTTTTAAGAACTAAAAAGATTTGTGCCAAAATAACAGATGCCAAGAAGAGCAAAAGGCCTTGGACACGTAATGGATCTTGAAGTACTACTTCCGCATCCCCCTGACCAAACCCACCCACATTAGGATTACTCGTTAATGGTTGATCAAGTTTGATGGATTCGCCCTCGGAAACAAGAAGTTCCGGCCCTGGAGGGATAATATCAACCACTTGACGCCCATCCGATGCCTCCACTATGGTTATTTCGTACCCCCCTTTCTCTTTTCGTATGATTTTGCTTACTATACCTGCTGCTGTAGCATTATAAACATTATTGTTACTCTTGCTCCCGTCGGGATAAATCTGACCCCTTCCTCTGTTCCCGCCTACATATATGGGATATTTTAAGAAGTGAACATCTTTCTTAGTAGCGGGGTCCGGGGAAAGAATAGGAAAGGTGATTTCACTATATTTCTGACCAGGAACAGGACCTATCACAAGAATATTTTTTTTAGTAGGGCGGTAACTTTGAAAAGCCAGATTTCCTATCTTTTCTTTAATCTCAGGCGAAATACGATCGGGGGGGGCTAGTTCAAACCCCTCGGGTAAAATAAGAACAGCCCCTACATTCAAAGCTCCTTTTTTACCATTAGCAAGAACTTGTTTCACTTGCAGATCATAGGGAATTCGAACAACTGCTTCAAATACAGTATCCGGAAGTACCGCTTGTGGAACCTCGATATCCACGGGTTTATTAGCTAAATGGCAATTGGCACATACAATACGGCCAGTTGCTTCTCGTGGATTTTCATAACCCTGCTGTGCAAAAATGGGATAGGCATTTGAAATGGGTGCCTGAGTTATTATATATATCATTATCATGAGCGATACGGAAATGGATCGAGTAATCTCTTTCTTTATCGACGAAAAGGTTTTTTTAGTTTGCATGGTCCAATCATTGATCCCGAAATTTTCTACAATAAAATTAGGTAGGTCGCTAGTAGAGTTCCCTATCTATAATTTTGCTATTTAATGAAATCATTTTTCTGAAATATTGGAGAAATCGCTTGGCTGGGTAGTAAGTACAATTTTGAATGTTTTGCTTATGTACAAAGTACCAAATATTCTAATTAGGTCGGTCGATCATTTTTCAGTCGTTCATTGAATGATAAATCACTACAAGTGAAGGAGATACACGATTTAAATAACGAAAGATCCAATATTTAAAAATTGTATCTAAAATGACTGGAAAAGTAGAAACAAGACCGGATATAATTTGATCATTATGAGCAAATCCAAAATCTTTGTAGACAGAGCCAATCATTAATTCCCAACCGTGGGGCGAATGGAATCCTATACATAAATCAGTTAATAAAAGAATAGAAAAAGCTTTTATTGTGTCGCTTAAGTTATATAGGAATTCTTGAACCCAAGAGTTAAGAATAACAAGTTCTTCATTACCTAAAATAGAATAACCACTTAGAATAACGAAACAGATTATATTTGTCGAGAAGTGTAAAATTGTATGGATACGATCCTCATTGTGCATCTTGATCAATTGGATCGTTTCTTTGTAGATTTCAACGCGAAGCTTTTGTAAATGCGTTTCCGGGTATTCCTTTATCATTTCCTCCAAACGAAGGAGTTCCTCTAAGTCTATGAATTTTTTTAGAATACTCTTTTCTTGAATATCATTCAAAAAAATTTCGGATTGCCTAATATTCCACCAATTAGTAATCCAAGATTCCAGACTTTTTTTAAATGAGAGAGAGATCCACCAAGGCAAAAATACTATAGATGCAAGATATAGAAGGGAAATGAATACTTTCTTTTTTGCCATTTTTTCGTCTGTGAATTTTTGAAGTTTTAATGAACTCACCCCATGCGTCGACTCTATATGATACTAATATTTCTATCAAGCATAAGTTATATTTCAAGTCATCTAGCCCATTAATCTATTTCAGAGTTTTTATTTGTGATGCAGTATAGCGGTTAGTCCTTGAATCTAGAAAGAATACAGAAATAGAATAAGAAAGAGCCCACTTCAAATTAATATTAGTCGGATTTCGAGACGAAAGAACTCCTGTTCTATTAAAAAAAATATCAAATATTTCGAAAAAAAAATTATGGACACAAAAATTTTCGTTTTAGGGGTGTTTCGTATACGTTTACTTTGGCTCGAATAAGCGTTCGGAAGAAACTTCCGTTAACTTATGGTATAGAAAAAAAAGAGGATTCTTTAGTTTTTTCCCTCTTGCAAAGTATTAATTCTTCAGTTTATTTTTTCAAAATACTTCAATTGGTACGCGCAAGAAATAGGCCAATTCAGCAGCTTTTTGCTCAATTTCTCGTGGAGTCAAATTCTCATCAGTACGCGTCAAGGGAATGGCCCCCTGGCCTCTGATTTCCATATAAAGGACCCGACGAGCAAAAAGACCCTCTTTATTTTCTATTCTGATGGACTGAATGTCTTTCATAAGGAATCGGAGGAATATGCGACGGTTTTTTCCAGGGAATCCCCAACGAAAAATACACACTATGCCCTCTTTTATATCGAATCGATCATAACCACTACCTACATTCCACGAAATTGTGCACCACAAGTAGGAACTAATAAAAAGACCCGCGATCCCATAGAAAGACATCACGATCCCTTGTGGAAAAAAATGGATTTGCTGAGAAGGAAATAAAGATATCAAATTCCTACCAAAATAACTGGAGGTTCCAACCAATACAAACCCTAATGAACCTAAAAAAAGAATAAGGGCCCAGCCGAAATTACTTATTTTTCGAGATCCCGCTATAAGTTCTATCCATATACGTTCTGATCGCCAACTCATATTCTCACTAGACCTAGTTGCATTTTATTGGAATTGGAAAAATAACAAAAATAAATTGGATTTTACTTTTTTTGTTTCCGAAGTAACTTTCATCAACCAGCACTACTATGATGTGAACCTTTAAGAATAATTCATCGAATTGCTTAGATCCAAACTAAAATAATAACATCTCTTTCATACGATTTCCTATAGCTATCCACATATATATAGATATAGATATATTGACTTTACGTTTCCGAAATTCTTCCCGATGCCGATCCATTTGAAAAATGAATTTACCCATATATCATGTTTACACATACATAAGAGCTTATGCTCGAAAGAAGCAACATGTTATACCATATTCTACTAAATAGATATGGGTGTTATGATCCAAATCAGTTTCAAAAAAAAAATGGATAAGATTTGTCCCTATAGTATCTAAAAAATCTTGTTTTTTTGAACATGAAGAGATAAAGAAACCATTGCAATTGCCGGAAATACTAAGCCTACTAAAGGCACAAAAATGGAGGGAAAGTTGTTGAGAGTTATCATTGAATGGGTACCTCGATTTAATATTTGTACCTGTTATTTTTATTTATTGTTTTATATTAATATTTTTATTTTAACCTTATATTGTTATAAAGATATCTTATAATTCATATATAATAATTATATTTATATAAATATTATATTATACTTATATTATACTAAGTATACCTAAGTGAGTATATACTTAAATAAGGAATATATAAGTATATGTTTTAATATAAGTATTTTTTTAATAAATATTTATTAAAAAATTCAATAAATGTGTAAATAAAAAATATGTAAATAAACGGACTTATTCACCTTTCTACATGTTTCTACACGAAATATATGTATGATAATCCACCTTTTTATTATTCATAATATTAGTTATTTTCTTGTTCTTGTCTTATAATTTAATAATTTTCATTTCAAAAAATTTATTCCGTTTTATTAATATTAAATAAATTATTAAATTAAGACTCTACTCTACGGCTCTACTTAATCTAAGTTTGATTCAAAGGAAAGAAAGCATGTAGCCGAAATAATTCACTCAGAACGCCCTTTAAAGGATTACGTGGTACGATTGGATCGAATAAGCCCTTATGGAATAAATATTCAGCCACTTGTGAATCCTCAGGTACTGTCTTATTCAATGTTTGTTCAATTACTCTTTTACCCGCAAATGCAATGTAAGCGTTGGGTTCGGCAATAATGATATCTCCCAACATACCAAAACTAGCCGTCACCCCACCTGTGGTAGGGGATGTAAGGATTGCGACATAAAATAACTTTTTATTTGATTGATAATCATATAAAGCGGAAGATA